ATTGAAGTGAAGTAGTCAAATTTTATGATAATTGACTAACGAAAACATATAAACATATATAAATAATGGATATCTGTATAATAGATATCTGTGTACTAATTTAAGTTCTGGGGTTTACATAGACTCATCTGTTTTGTTATAATTGTAATTGAGAGAGATTTTTTCTTTGAAAAAAGAAATACGGATTAGTTTTATCTCCATTTTGATTTTCTTATTTCATTAGGAAATCTCAATTTCGAGATTCAAATACTAGAATTATTCATGAAGTCGAAGTAAGCAGTAAATAGTTAATGGTTCCAATTTGTTGGCTGAAATCGACATTTTCTTTTTCAATAGAAAAGAAAAAGAAGTTTTTAGCATTGTGGATTTTGAGCTCATACACGATCAATCGAAGCGATGGATCAAATGCAAAAACCAAAAGAGGTCTTTTTTATTTAGGAAAAAAAAGATTAAGGAAATCGGAGTTAAAATGCAAGTACAATAAAATAAATTCAGTAATCCGAGAAAATTTGCATCGATTTAGTATCATTTTGGCGGCATGGCCGAGCGGTAAGGCGGGGGACTGCAAATCCTTTTTCCCCAGTTCAAATCCGGGTGTCGCCTGATCAACAAAAAACTCGAAATATATTCTGTTTTGCTGATAGAACTGGCAAAATTCTTCACTCCTAGAAGTAGAGGAAAGAAATTGTTGCCATTTTCTTTGATTCTAAGCCTGTGGTCTAAATCTAATTGTTAATCCTCGGTCACATCTAGAATTAAAGGAAATATTCTAATCAACTGCCAGAGGGGCTATCAAGATTTCAAGATTCCCTTCTATTCTATTATTAAGGAATACTAAGCAATAAGGAATACTAAGTAAGTGTCTAATGACTGGATCTTGAAAAGGGGCAAAAAGGAAAAATGTCTTTTTGGGAAGACCTAGTCAAGCCCCCTTTTCACAGGGATACTGGAGGGGGGTACGAATTAGATCAAATGAGGAAATCGAGGTCGTTAATGTAATAGATAGTGATTTATCTTTTTTAGTGATTTCTCCCTTTCCGTTTTTACTTATGAAAGTTAACAAAAGAAAAAAGAGTAGGACTTAGTATTTTGTTCTTATTCCTACACGCTCCCCATCCCTTGGGATGTTACTACTACTATGTATTTTGCTTGTCTTTAATCTTTCCCGATTCGAAATCATAATCAATTTATTGGATTGCCTTATCACTAATTTTTTGTTAGAATCTCTTTTTGACTCTGCGCTATTCATTCCACTATTATTAGTGAGGAATAATGGAATAATACCTTCATATTTTTAGAGATCGGGGACATAATTCACATGGATATAGTAAGTCTCGCTTGGGCTGCTTTAATGGTAGTCTTTACATTTTCTCTTTCACTCGTAGTGTGGGGAAGAAGTGGGCTCTAGAAGTACTACTAATTGAGTTGCGGAATCAAACCGTATCAAATCAATTGTTTTCTAGATTCTTCTGTAACGTAAACTATTTAAAATCAAATCAAAATGAAATATCTTAATGGAATTTCGAATTCCATTGGAATTCAATCGAAGATAGGAATCATACTCTTTCAATCAAAGAGAAATTTCAGTTATTCCCGTGTTTGTAGTTTGGAAAGACGGGGATTCTGAGGATTGTAAATTTATTCCAACCTAAAATTCGTACAAAATTTTCTCAAATTGATTGGAACAATTAGATTTAGCTAATTGGATGTTATATCAATTCCATACATTGTATGGAATTGATATATACATATAGGAAATAGAGTATTGTAGATTGATCTATATAAACTTAATATATTTTACTCTAAACTTTATAGACTTAGACTAAGAGATAGATAGTATGGTAGAAAGAAAGATTCATCTATTTCTTTCTTACCATACTATTTCATAGATTCATAGAATATTGACGGTTAGAGTCCGCTCATTTCATTTAAATTAAGACGTGAAATTGGAATCCTTTTCATTTGACTTTGTCCCCTTTTTGATAAAAAATCAGAAGGAAAGTTTAATTCAAAGTCATTTCAAAATTCAAATGAATTAATCATTTTGGCTGACTGTTTTTACGTAAATGATAAGTAGAAAAGCGGTAGGAACTAGAATGAATAGTGCAGTAGCAATAAATGCAAGAATATTTACTTCCATAATCTCATTGGTTTTTTACTTGGCAATAATTCGGGATTTAATCCCCTAGAGATGCGAAACCTTTCGTCTGTAAATTCAATGACTAGATTACCTCTCAATGATCTTAAATCGGATCAAATATCATGAATAACAATATGGGATCTATCAAATAAATTCGTCGTCGAGACTTGAATAGTATAACATAGGAAGTTCTTTTATCCATACCGATAAAAATTTAGATTCCTGACCCAATCAATCAAAATTCCTTTATTTCTCGTGCCTTTCCTTGTTTTGTTCTATAACTTACCTTGGGGCTTCCTTATACAATAATCTGAAGAAGTATCATCAGATACTCCTTCGGCTTCGATTAATCAACTAGTT